TACTGGAATAATGTATAAATCTTCGGGATGGGCAGAAATAGAAAGAGTAAGTAGGATTTTCTACACTTTGCTTATATCGAACTACAAAGTAAGAAACATTCGAATTCTATTAATATTAGTGAATCTTTTTTCAATCATTCATTGAATGATAAATCACTACAAGTGACGGAGAAACCCGATTTAAATAACGGAAAATCCAAAATTTAAAAAGTGTATCTAGAATGACTGGAAAAGTACAAACAAGACCAGATAAAATTTGTTCATTATGAACAAATCCAAAATCTTTGTAGACAGACCCAATAATAAGTTCCCAACCGTGGGGCGAATGGAATCCGATACATAAATCAGTTAATAAAAGAATAGAAAAAGCTTTTATTGTGTCACTTAAGTTATATAGGAATTCCCGGGCCCAAGAGTTAAGAATGCCAAGTTCTTCATTACCCCAAATAGAATAACCACTTAGAATAATGAAACAGATTAGATTTGTCGAGAAGTGCAAAATCGTATGGATACGATCCACGTTGTGTATCTTGATGAATTGGATCGTTTCTTTGTGAATTCCTATACGAAGGTTTTGTAGATATGTCTCCGAGTATTCCTTGATCATTTCCTCCAAGAGAAAGATTTCCTCTAATTCTATGAATTTTTCTAGAATATTCTTTTCTTGAATACCATTCAAAAAGATTTCGGATTGCCTAGTATTCCACCAATTAGTAACCCAAGATTCCAGACTTTTATTAAATGAAAGAGAAATCCACCAGGGCAAAAATACTATAGATGCAAGATATAAAAGAGGAGTGAATGCTTTCTTTTTTGCCATTTTTCATTTCATCTGTGAATTTTTAATGAATCCACCTCATTAGTTAACTCTATGCGATCCAATATTTCTCTCATGCATGAGTTCTATTACAAGGTATCGAACCTATGAATCTATTCGCTTTTTATTTGTGTGTGATTTCGCAGTTTTTCTTTGAATTGAGAAAGAATAAAGAAATAGATTAAGAATCCACTTCGAATTCGAATGAAGAAAACAATCAAAAAATATTGTTTCCAGGTATCGCAATGAGTCAAATTCCAAGCAAGTATCTCCTTTCGATGAATGCCCGAAAGAACCAATTCATTTACATTTAAGTAATGAATATTATTTTTTCTATCATTATATCAAAATACTTCAATCGGTACACGCAAGAAATAGGCCAATTCGGCAGCTTTTTGTTCAATTTCCCGTGGAGTAACATTCTCATCAGTACGAGTCAAGGGAATGGCCCCCTGACCTCTGATGTCCATATAAAGCACACGACGCGCATAAATACCCTCTTTAACTTCTATTCTGACGGACTGAATATCCTTTATAAAGAATTGGAGGAAGATGCGGCGATTTTTTCCAGGAAATCCCCAACGAAAAATACACACTATTCCTTCTTTTCTATCAAATCGATCATAACCACCCCCTACATTCAACGAAAGTGTGCACCACAAATAGGAGCTAATAAAGAGACCCGCGATCCCATAGAAAGACATCACGATCCCCTGTGGAAAAAAAAGGATTTGCTGAGACGGAAATAAAGATATCAAGTTTCTACCAAGATAACTGGAAGTTCCAACCAATAAGAATCCCAATGACCCTAAAAAAAGGATAAGGGCCCAGCATAAATTACTTGTTTTTCTAGACCCCGTTATAGGTTCTATCCATATATGCTCTGATCGACAACTCATACTTGATCCGGTTTCGTTTTATTGGAATTAAGAAAATACCCCAGACTTTATTCTTTTTGTTTCCGAAGTAACTCTCATCAACTAGTACTAGGTTGCTGTCAACTTTTAAGAGGAATTCGTGAAATTGGTTCGATTTAAAATAATAACATACCCTTCGTATGATCCCATCGATATACATACGCCAACTTTACATTTCAGCCATCCGTCAATGCTGATATATTTTCAAATAGAAATCAAATCGATAGAATTCCTTGACTTAATATATCATCTTTTTACAGGTATAAGCATAAAAGCCTCTCCTTTATGTTCGGCGGAATGTTATACCATATTTCAAAAAATGGTTATCTGCGTTATGATACAAGTCTATGTTTTGAAACAAATGAATGAGAGTTGGGCCTATCAGATCTAAACAGTCTTATTGTTTTGAACATGAAGAAATAAAGAAGCCATTGCCATTGCCGGGAGTACTAGGCCTACTAAAGGCACCAACACAGAAGGAAAGTCGAAAGTTATCATAGAACGGATACCTCGATTTATTATTTGTACCTAGTATTCTTATTTATAAATTATTTATAAAGAGATCTTATAATGATTATAATTAAGAATTATAATTCTTATTAATTAATATTTATGAAATTCGAATTTAAATGAAATTAGTATAGGTCTCAGTATATATATCTAAGTGAGTATATAATGGACTTATTCATCTTTCTATATGGTAAAAAAAGATATATATGATAATCGCCTTGATTATTAATTATTATATATTTTTTTCTTCGTCTTT